GAGGTTCGAATCCTTTCGTCCCAGAGCATATCCATTTTTTATGCTCCATTATTCCCATAGTAAAGAAGTAGGGGAGTGGATAGGAGTTAATCCATATTAATTTAAATATCTGTGTCTGTTCAAATCTCATTAACAAATGATCAAGTTCCATAACATATAGAAATATGTTGTGGAGCCAATGTTTTTTCTTTGAATCTCATTTTCTTCATGTTAAACAAAATACATCTCAATCATATAATCATATAAAATGAGGAAATGTTTAGCTTATATGGTATGTATCGTTCTATTTTAATGACAATAATTTTTTGGTTTTTGTGAAAAAAATTTGTAATCCTTAAATTACTTAAACTGAAATTATTTCAATTCAATATTATAGAATATCTATAACAGTGACAACTGTTCAGTCTATCTGATAGATACGAAAACCCTTCCCTATTTTTTTTTCGATTTTGATTTTCGTAATCAGATGAAAAGAATAAAGATTCAAATCTTAACTTACATCAATTTTTTATACATCTCATGAAAAAAAAAGATGAGTCAATTAAAAAAGAAAGACTTATCTTCCTATGAAGATCAAATGTAATGTTTATTGTGCAATTTTCTTCAAATTAAATAATGATGTCTAAATAGGAAACTTTTTTCAATTTCAATTAGAAATATTTTTAATAAATAATCAATATTTTGAATGATTCCTTCTAGGTGGAATCTTTGAAAAAGTAGGAAATCGTTCAATCTATCCTATCTATCCTATTGAGTCATTTGAAGATGCAGATTCAAAAAGTGATTCGTTTATATATTTCTATTTCTTTCTATTATCTATATTCTATATATTATTATATTATTTATGTATGTTAAATATGCTGTCTTGCTAACCACTTTTTTCAGAAAAATCGCTCCACATATCATATTCATATATAGAAGAAGAGTCTAGATTACGATGTCTATGGACAGCTGAACCAATGACTATTCATGATTCCATAATTGAATCAATTCCATAATACCGGTTCCAAATTAGAGGAATGTTATGGTAAAACTTCGTTTGAAACGATGTGGTAGAAAGCAACGTGCGACTTGAAGGACACGATCCGTTGTGGATTTTTACATCCACCATTTTTCAATTTGTCTAGGAATGAGGGTGCTCTTGGCTCGACATTGTTTGTTCTGTTACACTTGAACCCTTCGTTTTTTGTTGGGGGTTGTAAATAGTCCACGATGGAGCTCGAGTAGAAAGGATTAATTCATTTCTCGGGGGTAAGGATCTAGGGTTAGTTAATGCCAATCAATCAATTGGAACAACTTCGTAAATGTATCTTCCATATCATATATAGAAAGGATCCAATTCGAGCAAGTTTCCAATTCAAAAGCAAAACTTGTTGGAATTGATCAAACTTTTTCGATTCAAAGTGTATCACGCGGGAATCAACTGTCCGTAGGATTCTTTGTTAGAAAGAAATCAAAAAAGGGTATGTTGCTGCCATTTTGAAAGGATTAAGAAGCACCGAAGTAATGTCTAAACCCAATGATTTAAAATAAGGATAAAGGATCTAAGAACAAGGAAACGCCATTTTAATTGTCTCGATAGTCTCAATAACTGGATCAGACTAAAGAATCCAAATAGAATTTTAAACGAGACAAACAAAAGGGGGTAAAGACTACTCAATAAATGAAATTGACTAAAGATTTTTCCTTTGAGCTATTTGAGAGTTATCTAACTTGAGTTATGAGTACGAATGGTTTCTTTTTCTTTTTCAGGAAGAAAAAAAAAAGAAAAAAAAGACTGAAATCATAGTCTAATTGATTTTATAGGCCCATTTGTCATTTAATTTATTAGAATTGCATACATAGACAAAACTTCGAATCAAACATTTTTTCTCGAGCCGTACGAGGAGAAAACTTCCTATACGGTTCTAGGGGGGGTATTGTTCATCTACATCTATCCCAATGAGCCGTCTATCGAATCGTTGCAATTGATGTTCGATCCCGAAGAGAAGGAAAAGATCTTAGAAAAGTGGGCTTTTATGATCCAATGAAAAATCAAACTTATTTAAATGTTCCTGTCATTCTATATTTCCTTGAAAAAGGTGCTCAACCCACAGGAACTGTTCAGAATCTTTTAAAGAAAGCGGAAGTTTTTAAGGAACTTCCGTCTAATCAAATGAAATTCAATTAAAGAAATACCGAGGGGGGGTAGCAACTTGTATATAACTTTGTATAATTTTTCTCTACTTGTTTTTTTGATTTCCCCCCCTCCCTTTTTCTACTGTATTCGTATTTTTTTATCATTGTTTCCGTCGAATCCGATGGTCTAGAACGACAAAACCTTAATTTATTGATCTTATAAATATCAAATTCGGACATTTCCTTCAATTGTGTGGTTTTCATCGGAACTCGACTAACCAACAAGGAATCCACTTTGCTTATTCCACTTAGATTGATGAAATACATTATGGACTAAAAAATCCGATATTTTTTTTTTGCAATTCTTCCATTTATCCTTTTT